AAAGACTTTTTTTAGTTACAGAACACGAACAAGTAAGAATTGATTCAGAGGATCGAATCCAAATTTTAAAATTATTATTTAATGCAATTAGAACTGTTCCCAACGATAAAATGATTAAAAAAAAATCTATTGGAATAAAAGAAATTAATAAAAAAGTTCCTCGATGGTCATACAAATTAATCAACGATTTTGAACAACAGGAGGGGGAAACCGAAGAAACTGTGGTAGAGGATCATCAGATTCGTTCAAGAAAATCCAAACGTGTAGTGATTTTTACTGATAACCAACAAAATACTGATGCTTATACTAATACCAAAGAAACTAATAATACTGATCAAACAGGCGAAGTTGCTTTGATACGTTATTCCCAACAATCGGATTTTCGTCGAGACATAATCAAAGGCTCCATGCGCGCTCAAAGACGTAAAACAGTTACTTGGAAACTCTTTGAAGCAAATGCGAATTCCCCTCTTTTTTTGGACCGAATAGACAAATCTTTTTTTTTTTTTTTTGATATTTCTGAACGGATGAAAAAAATTTTTAAAAATTGGATGTGGAAAAACACAGAATTCACAATTTCGAATTATACAGAGAAAAAGACAAAAGAAAGCGCGAAAAAAAAAGAGGAGGACAAAAAAGAAGAAGACAAAAGAAAGGAGAAAGTGCGTATACAAATAGCGGAAGCCTGGGATAGTTTTTTACTTGCTCAAGTAATGAGAGGCTTTTTATTAGTAACCCAATCAATTCTTAGAAAATATATTATATTACCTTCATTGATAATAGCTAAAAATATCGTCCGTATACTATTATTTCAATTTCCGGAATGGTATGAGGACTTAAAGGATTGGAATAGAGAAATGCATGTTAAATGTACCTATAACGGCGTTCAATTATCAGAAAAAGAATTTCCAAAAAACTGGTTAACAGACGGCATTCAGATCAAGATCCTATTTCCTTTTCGTCTTAAACCTTGGCACAGATCTAAGTTACGAGCCCCTTATAATGATCCAATGAAAAAGCAAGGTCAAAAAAATGATTTTTGTTTTTTAACAATTTTTGGAATGGAAGCTGAACTACCTTTTGGTTCTCCCAGAAAAAAACTTTCATTTTTTGAACCGATTTTAAAAGAACTCAAAAAAAAAATTAAAAAATTGCAAAAGAAATGTTTTATAATTCTAGGAATTTTTAAAGAACAAACAAAATTGTTTCTAAATGTCTCAAAAAAACCAAAAAAATGGATCATTAAAAACATTCTGTTTATAAAAGAAATAATAAAAGAACTCTCAAAAATAAACCCAATTGTATTATTTGGATTAAGAGAAATAGAAGTATATGAATTGAGTGAAATTAAAAAAGATTCAATAATCAGTAATCGGATGATTCAGGAATCGTCCATTCAAATTAGATCTCAGGATTGGACAAATTATTCATTAACAGAAAAAAAAATGCAAGATCTGACTGATAGAATAAACACAATCATAAATCAAATAGAAAAAATTACAAAAGACAAGAAAAAGGGATTTATAAAAGACAAGAAAAAGGGATTTATAACTTCAGATAGAAATTTGAGTTCTAACAAAATAAGTTATGATGATAAAAGATTGGAATCACAAAAAAATATTTGGCAGATATTAAAAAGAGGAACTGCTCGATTAATCCGTAAATCCCATTATTTTATAATATTTTTCATTGAAAAGATATACATAGATATCTTTCTATCTATGATTAATATTCCTAGTATCAATACACAACTTTTTCTTGAATCAACAAAAAAAATTATTAATAAAAACATTAACAGTAATGAAGCAAATCAAGAAAGAATTAATAAAACAAATCAAAGTTTAATTAAATTTATTTCGATTATAAAAGAGTCACTTTCTAATACTAATATTAGTCTTAGTCAAAAAAATTCAAAGACTTTTTTTGACTTATCTTACTTTTCACAAGCATATGTATTTTACAAATTATCACAAACCCAACTTATTAAGTTAGAGAAATTGAAATACGTATTTCAATATAATGGAACCCCCCTTTTTCTTAAGAATGAAATAAAGGATTTTTTTGTTATAAGACAAGAACTATTTCATTCCGAATTAAGACCTAAGAATCTTCGCAATTCTGGAATGAATCAATGGACAAATTGGTTAAGGAGTCATTATCAATATCAATGTGATGTATCTCAAATTAAATGGTCTAGAGTAGTACCACAAAAATGGCGAAATATATTGAACTGTATAGCTCAAAATAAAGATTTATATAAAGATTTGTGTGATTTATATGAAAAAGATGAATTAATTAACTACGAAAAAAAAACAAAAATGGAAACAGATTTATTATTGAATCAAAAGGATAATTTTAAAAAACAATATAGATATGATCTTTTAGCATATAAATCTATAAATTCTGAAACTAAGAAGTACTCTTCAATTTATGGATCACCATTACAAGTAAAAACTAACCAAGATATTTTTTATAATTACAACACGCATAAACAAAAATCATTTAATATGGTAGAAGATGATATTCGAGATATGGATAAAAATACGGATAGAAAATTTTTTGATTGGAGAGTTCTCGATTTTTGTCTTAAAACGAAGGTCGATATTGAGGCCTGGATCAATATTGATACTGACACTAACAGTAATAAATATACTAAGACTAGGGTTAATAAGTATCAAATAATTGATAAAATCAATAATAAGGGTCTTTTTTATCTCACACTTCAGCAAGATCAAAAAATCAACCTATCCAATCAAAAACCCCTTTTGGATTGGATGGGAATGAATGAAGAAATACTAAGCCGTCCCATATCAAATCTGGAACTTTGGTTCTTGCCAGAATTTGTGAGACTTTATAATACGTATAAAATGAAACCGTGGGTTATACCAATTAAATTACTACTTTTTAATTCTAATATAAAAAAAAATGCTAGTGAAAACAAAAGCATCACAGGAAATAAAAAAAGAGATCCTTTTATATCAATATCGTCGAATGAAAAAAAATCTCTTGAATTAGAAAACCGAAATCAAGGAGAAAAAGAATCCACGGGCCAAGCAGATCTTAAATCAGCTCTTTCAAACCAAGAAAAAGATGTTGAAGAAGATTATACGGGATCGGACATGAAAAAACATAGAAATAAAAAGCAATACAAGATCAATACAAAAGCGGAGTTTGATTTCTTCCTAAAAAGGTATTTGTATTTTCAATTGAGATGGGATGATTCTTTAAATAAAAAAATAATCAATAACATCAACGTATATTGCCTCCTGCTTAGACTGATAAATCCAAGAGAAATTACTATATCCTCTATTCAAAGGGGCGAAATGAGTCTGGATATTTTGACGATTCAGAAAGATGTAACTCTTACAGAATTTATTAAAAGGGGATTTTTGATTATTGAACCAATTCGTCTAGCTATAAAAAATGATGGAAAATTTATTATGTATCAAACCCTCGGTATTTCATTAGTTCATAAAAGTAAACATCAAATAAATCAAAGATACCGAGAAAAAAAACATGTTGATAAGAATTCTGATGAAGTCATTACAAAACATCAAAAGATGACTGGAAATAGATATAAAAAAAATTATGATTTGTTTGTTCCTGAAAATATTTTATCGCCTAGACGTCGTAGAGAATTGCGAATTCTAATTTGTTTAAATTCTAAGAATAGACATAGAAAGGCATCTTTTTGTAATGGGAATGAGGTAAACAGTCAAGTTGTGGATAAAAGCAAAAAATATAAAAAAAAACTTATAAAATTAAAGCTATTTCTTTGGCCCAATTATCGATTAGAAGATTTAGCTTGTATGAATCGTTATTGGTTTAATACCAATAATGGCAGTTGTTTCAGTATGGTAAGGATACATATGTATCCCCGATTGAAAATTCATTAATAGTACATTTTTCCTATATTTCCCATACCATATCTGGTCTATGACGACAAAGAGATGCACGCATACATTGTCTTACATTCCATTCTGATACATGATACTAATTCAATGACATATCAATTAGATCTAGAATGAACAAAATTTTCTTATTTTAGGTCTAAACTTTTATCTTTTGTGAGTGAAGAAACCAACCATACTTTTGTATCCCCTTTCAAATCCAACTTTAAAATGAAAATAGGATTGAGTAAGTTTTATTAAATTAAAAAAATTAGAAATTAATAACGAAATACAAATTTTTGTATATACCAAATAAAAATTAGGGGCATTATTATTACTGATCAATAAAGATATCTATCAATAAAAAATATCTTAAAATAAAAAGAGGGGGGGAGAGAAAATTTCAGTTTATGGTAAAAAATTCATTCATCTCAGTTATTTCACAAGAAGAAAAAGACGAAAACAGAGGATCTGTTGAATTTCAAATAGTTAGTTTCACCAATAGGATACGAAGACTTACTTCACATTTACAATTACACAAAAAAGACTATTTATCTCAGAGAGGTTTACGTAAAATTCTGGGAAAACGCCAACGATTACTGTCTTATTTGTCAAAGAAAAATAGAATATGTTATAAAGAATTAATTAATCGGTTGGATATTCGGGAGTCAAAAACTCGTTAATTTTATTTTTATAAAGGCATTTTGAATTATTTGATTTATTAGATCTTGAATTTTAATGAACTTTTTTCGTTTTCAGCAATTCATGAAAGAATGAATCGAGGAAAAACCTATGAATATACCGGCTACAAGAAAAGACCTCATGATAGTCAATATGGGCCCCCACCACCCATCAATGCATGGTGTTCTTCGACTCATCATTACTCTAGATGGTGAAGATGTTATTGACTGTGAACCAATATTGGGTTATTTACACCGAGGAATGGAAAAAATTGCGGAAAATCGAACAATTATACAATATTTGCCTTATGTAACACGGTGGGATTATTTAGCTACTATGTTCACAGAAGCAATAACTGTAAACGGACCGGAACAGTTGGGAAATATTCAAGTACCTAAAAGAGCCAGCTATATCAGAATAATTATGTTGGAGTTGAGTCGTATAGCTTCTCATCTGTTATGGCTCGGTCCTTTTATGGCGGATATTGGTGCACAAACCCCCTTTTTCTATATTTTCAGAGAAAGAGAATTAGTATATGATCTATTCGAAGCTGCCACCGGTATGAGAATGATGCATAATTATTTTCGTATCGGAGGAGTAGCGGCCGATCTACCTCATGGCTGGATAGATAAATGTTTGGATTTCTGCGATTATTTTTTAACAAGAGTTGCTGAATATCAAAAACTTATTACACGAAATCCTATTTTTTTAGAACGAGTCGAGGGAGTAGGCATTATTGGTAGAGAGGAAGTAATAAATTGGGGTTTATCGGGACCAATGCTGCGAGCTTCCGGAATACAATGGGATCTTCGTAAAGTTGATCATTATGAATGTTACGACGAATTTGATTGGGAAGTACAGTGGCAAAAAGAAGGAGATTCATTGGCTCGTTATCTAGTCCGAATTGGTGAAATGATAGAATCCGTAAAAATTATTCAACAGGCCCTGGAAGGAATTCCAGGGGGACCCTATGAGAATTTAGAAATACGATACTTTGATAGAGAAAGGAATCCGGAATGGAATGATTTTGAATATCGATTTATTAGTAAAAAGCCGTCTCCTACATTTGAATTGCCGAAACAAGAACTTTATGTGAGAGTAGAAGCCCCAAAGGGAGAATTGGGAATTTTTCTCATAGGGGATCAGAGTGGTTTTCCTTGGAGATGGAAAATCCGCCCGCCGGGTTTTATCAATTTGCAAATTCTTCCGCGGTTAGTTAAAAGAATGAAATTGGCTGATATTATGACGATACTAGGTAGTATAGATATCATTATGGGAGAAGTTGATCGTTGAAATGATAATTGATACACCGGAAGTACAAGATATCGATTCTTTTTCTAGATTAGAATTATTAAAAGAGGTTTATGGAATTCTATGGGTTCTTGTTCCTATTTTGACTCTTGTAGTGGGAATCACAATAGGCGTACTGGTAATTGTATGGTTAGAAAGAGAAATATCGGCAGGGATACAACAACGTATTGGACCTGAATACGCCGGCCCTTTGGGAGTTCTTCAAGCTCTAGCAGATGGGACAAAACTACTTTTCAAAGAAAATCTTTTTCCATCTAGGGGGGATACTCGTTTATTCAGTATCGGGCCATCCATAGCAGTCATATCAATTTTAGTAAGCTATTCAGTAGTTCCTTTTGGATATCACCTTGTTTTAGCGGATCTCAATATCGGTGTTTTTTTATGGATTGCCATTTCCAGTATTGCTCCGATTGGACTTCTTATGTCGGGATACGGGTCAAATAATAAATATTCCTTTTTAGGCGGTCTACGAGCTGCTGCTCAATCGATTAGTTATGAAATACCATTAACTTTATGTGTGTTATCAATATCTCTACGTGCGATTCGTTGATATATAGACATAAACTTTTCTCTATTCCTTCCTTTCAAGGAAAGGGTTGGAATGGGTTGAGTAGATATCTTAATTTTTTTTTTATTCATTATTCGGGTTGATGAACTAAATCAAATAGTTAGATGAGTGAAAGAAAACAGCTTATATATAAATTCGCAGTAAAAAGATTGATTCTCATTTTCTATGTATAAGAGTTAGAGAGTTAAGCGGAAATAAACATAAACAGAAGAGACCGTTTCCCCCAAGATTGGTTGATTAGTCATCCTGACTTGAAGCGGGTTCAAAAGATCAACCGTATTGAGTTTTCACTATAATTTTTATGTATTAGCATAACGGGGGATTGAGCAAAAACGAGTGGATGGTTAGAAACACGAACATATGTAAAGGATTAGTAATGGAGATTATGTAAATTCTCCAAAAGGACATTTTTACATAATATACAAACAAAGAATACTAATTGGGGCTTTAAGTTGGTAGAAATGATCAGGCAGTACTCCCCATGACACGATTCCAATCCAGAGTATACTCCTATCCACCGATTTAATAAATAACTATTCGAAACGAAATAATCCTTTACTTTATTTTGAAAGCCCTCTTTTTCTCAGAAATAGAAAGAAGAATAGGAACGAAAAAAAAAAAAAAAAAAGATATACTTTTTTTATTCTTTGTTACTTTTATTCTTTCCCATATACATATTAATAGATATATAATTTGTGTCATAATTCATTAATTAATATAATATAGAATTTTTTTTTTCGTACGTGAAACCAACGGGTTATTGATATTTTTACAAGAAGTATTTTATTGAACAGTTAAGTTATTACTGAACAAAGAAGAATTGAAATTATTATTGAAATTATTAAATTAAAGAAAGGATGAGATCAATTCAGAAGTACTTTTTTTATTTAATTTTGAATTAAAATAATTATAACAGACAGAATTCAATTGGTCTAATTTGGGACCGGCCGATAGTTATCCATCCTACAAACATATCAAGATTCAAAAAAGAATACTGACGCGGTCCCTATATTTATTTCTGGCCTTCAAGGAGCCGTATGAGGTGAAAATCTCATGTACGGTTCTGTAATAGCGATGGTAACAGTGATGGTATCACCGACTATAATTATCTAACAGTTCAAGTACAATTGATATTGTTGAGGCGCAATCAAAATATGGTTTTTGGGGATGGAATTTGTGGCGTCAGCCTATAGGGTTTATCATTTTTATTATTTCTTCCCTAGCAGAATGTGAGAGATTACCTTTTGATTTACCAGAAGCAGAAGAAGAGTTAGTAGCAGGTTATCAAACCGAATACTCGGGTATAAAATTTGGGTTATTTTATGTTGCTTCCTATCTAAACCTATTGGTTTCTTCATTATTTGTAACAGTTCTTTACTTGGGAGGTTGGAATATATCTATTCCGGACATATATGTTTCTGAGCTTTTTGAAATAAATAAAACATGTGGAGTTTTTGGAGCGATAATTGGTATCTTTATTACATTAGCTAAAACTTATTTGTTCTTGTTCATTCCTATCACAACAAGATGGACTTTACCGAGGCTAAGAATGGACCAACTATTGAATCTTGGATGGAAATTTCTTTTACCTATTTCTCTCGGTAATCTATTATTAACAACTTCTTTCCAACTCTTTTCACTGTAAAGTAACATTCTATATTCACAACGTGTCTCAAACAAGAGAAATAAACAAACATAAAACTATTCATATATATATTAACGATATGTTCTCTATGGTAACTGGGTTCATGAATTATGGTCAACAAACAGTACGAGCTGCAAGGTACATTGGTCAAAGTTTCATGATTACTTTATCCCACGCAAATCGTTTACCCGTAACTATTCAATATCCTTATGAAAAATCAATCACCGCGGAGCGTTTCCGCGGTCGAATCCATTTTGAATTTGATAAATGTATTGCTTGTGAAGTATGCGTTCGTGTATGTCCTATAGATCTACCCGTTGTTGATTGGAAATTGGAAACTGATATTCGCAAGAAACGGCTGCTTAATTACAGTATTGATTTCGGAGTCTGTATATTTTGTGGTAATTGCGTTGAGTATTGTCCAACGAATTGTTTATCAATGACTGAAGAATATGAACTTTCTACTTATGATCGTCACGAATTGAATTATAATCAAATTGCTTTGGGTCGTTTACCAATGTCAGTAATTGACGATTATACAATTCGAACAATTTTGAATTCGCCTCAAATAAATAAGTAAATCTCTTATTAACGAATAATTTAGAATTACTTTACTAATAACTAATATAGAAGGAATTTAGGTTTCTTTCGTGTTGTTTGGTCAATAACTACAAATACCAACTATTGATTGGTTGGTAAGAAACGCGTCTTAATTTGGATTGAAAATCCATTAATTAATATATCCATAATTGTTTTAAAATATATCGTTTAGAATTAGAACGACTCTTTCAGATAAAGAATGAAATTAGTCCAATAATAGTACTCACATTTATTCATATCCCTTAGTATTTATTTACTTAGGATTAAATTAGGAATTGCTCAAAAATCATAAAAAAAAAAAAAAAAATTTCTGGTTGGGTCTCAATAAGGTCATGAAAAACATTTCTATTTATTTATCTCTTATTTTACATATAATGGATTTGCCCGGACCAATACATGATTTTCTTTTAGTCTTTCTGGGATCGGTTCTTATACTAGGAGGTATGGGGGTGGTATTATTTACCAACCCCATTTATTCTGCCTTTTCATTGGGAATGGTTCTTGTTTGTATATCCTTATTCTATATTCTATTAAACTCTTATTTTGTAGCTGCTGCACAACTCCTTATTTACGTGGGAGCTATAAATGTTTTAATCGTATTTGCTGTGATGTTCATGAATGGTTCAGAATATTACAAAGATTTGAATCTTTGGACCATTGGGGATGTGGTTACTTTGCCAGTTTGTACAAGTATTTTTGTTTTACTCATGATTATTATTACGGATACGTCATGGTACGGAATTATTTGGACTACAAGATCAAACCAGATTATAGAGCAAGATTTGATAAGTAATAGTCAACAAATTGGAATTCATTTATCAACAGATTTTTTTCTTCCATTTGAATTCGTTTCGATAATTCTTTTAGCCGCTTTGATAGGTGCAATTGCCGTAGCGCGACAGTAAAAAATTTATAGAATTAGCAATGCACATTAAACTCTGTTCGGTTTTATTACATTACATTTATTTCCCTTTAATTAAAGATTGTTTATGTCTAAAATAGAAATTATTCAATCTATTCTATTAATAATAGAAAATCTGCCTTTGTTCCGTACTTTTTTTTATTCTAGTCAATTGAATCTGTTGAATTGTTGTTCAGTTCATATTGAAATGAATCGAAATTGATAAGGAGTTGGTCAATGATGCTCGAACATGTACTTGTTTTGAGTGCCTACTTATTTTCTATCGGTATCTATGGATTGATCACGAGCCGGAATATGGTTAGAGCCCTTATGTGTCTTGAACTTATACTGAATGCGGTTAATATGAATTTCGTAACATTTTCTGATTTTTTTGACAGTCGCCAATTAAAAGGAAATATTTTCTCAATTTTTGTTATAGCTATTGCAGCCGCTGAAGCAGCTATTGGCCCGGCTATTGTTTCATCAATTTATCGTAACAGAAAATCAACTCGTATCAATCAATCGAATTTGTTGAATAAGTAGTATTAATCATATAAATTCTAATATTCATAAATTAGAATTACCATGACCATACATTAACGTAATAATACATGTTTTCAAAAATGTAAGAAATTAAAGTATCTTGGCTCTATCGCATGAGTCAATCCAGAAGTAGATTGATTAGAAAAATTATGATAAATTATTGATTCATCTGGTGTCTAAATATATGATTCATTTACAAGTTTACTAGATCGAAACTTTCTGACATTCAAAAATTTATAGATCCAAATGTCACATTCAGTAAAGATTTATGATACGTGTATAGGGTGTACTCAATGCGTGCGCGCCTGCCCAACGGATGTATTAGAAATGATACCTTGGGACGGGTGTAAAGCTAAGCAAATTGCTTCTGCTCCAAGAACAGAGGACTGTGTTGGTTGTAAGAGATGTGAATCCGCCTGTCCGACAGATTTCTTGAGTGTTCGAGTTTATTTATGGCATGAAACAACTCGAAGTATGGGTCTGGCTTATTAATACGTTCCAGAAAACCCTACTTGAATACATTTGATTTTTTTACCTTTACCGACAAAAACCCGCGCTCAAAAACTATTTATTTTGAGCACGGGTTTTTCTGGTCCAAGTTTATCTTGTTTTTACCATGAATAATTTTCCTTGGTTAACGCTAGTTGTAGTTTTGCCAATATTCGCGGGTTCCTTAATTTTCTTTCTCCCTCATAGAGGAAATAAGAAAATGCGGTGGTATACTATAGGTATATGCATAATAGAACTCCTTCTAACAACCTATGCATTCGGTTATCGTTTCCAATTGGATGATCCATTAATGCAACTGACAGAGGATTATAAATGGATCGATTTTTTTGATTTTTACTGGAGATTGGGAATAGATGGAATTTCTATAGGACCCATTTTACTGACAGGATTTATCACAACTTTAGCTACTTTAGCGGCTCGGCCGATTACTCGAGATTCCCGACTATTCCATTTTCTGATGTTAGCAATGTATAGCGGTCAAATAGGACCATTTTCTTCTCGAGACCTTTTACTTTTTTTCATCATGTGGGAGTTAGAATTAATTCCAGTTTATCTACTTCTATCCATGTGGGGGGGAAAGAAACGTTTGTATTCAGCTACAAAATTTATTTTGTACACTGCAGGAAGTTCCGTTTTTTTATTAATGGGAGTTTTGGGTATTGGTTTATATGGTTCCAATGAACCAACATTAAATTTTGAAACATCAGCTAATCAATCGTATCCTGTAGCACTGGAAATAATATTCTATATTGGATTTCTTATTGCTTTTGCTGTCAAATCACCGATCATACCCTTACATACATGGTTACCAGACACCCATGGAGAGGCACATTACAGTACTTGTATGCTTTTAGCCGGAATCTTATTAAAAATGGGAGCGTATGGATTGGTTCGGATCAATATGGAATTATTACCCCACGCCCATTCTATATTCTCTCCCTGGTTGATTATAGTAGGCACAATTCAAATAATCTATGCAGCTTCAACATCTCCCGGTCAGCGTAATTTAAAAAAAAGAATAGCCTACTCTTCTGTATCTCATATGGGTTTCATAATTATAGGAATTGGTTCTATAAGCGATACGGGACTCAACGGAGCCATTTTACAAATAATCTCTCACGGATTTATTGGCGCTGCGCTTTTTTTCTTGGCCGGAACGAGTTATGATAGAATACGTCTTGTTTATCTCGACGAAATGGGCGGAATGGCTATCGCAATTCCAAAAATATTCACGACTTTCAGTATCTTATCAATGGCTTCTCTTGCATTACCGGGCATGAGCGGTTTTGTTGCCGAATTGTTAGTTTTTTTTGGAATACTTACTAGTCAAAAATATCTTTTAATGACAAAAATATTAATTACTTTTGTAATGGCAATTGGAATGATATTAACTCCTATTTATTCATTATCTATGTTACGCCAGATGTTCTATGGATACAAGCTTTTTAATGCCCCAAACTCTTATTTTTTTGATTCTGGACCGCGAGAATTATTTGTTTCGATCTCTATCCTTTTACCTGTAATAGGTATTGGTGTTTATCCCGATTTCGTTTTATCATTATCAGTTGACAAGGTCGAAGCTATTATATCCAATTATTTTTTTCGATAGTTTTTGTGAGTAAACCAAAAAATGAAACCGAAATCCCATAATTTTAAAAATGGTTGATTGTACAATAAAAAAATGAGTCTTTTATATTCTTTTAAGTAAAATAAAAAAATTGGAATTCTATTATAACTAGATATCTTTTGAATTTGTGAGAACCGTTTGAATCAAGTAATGGAAATGATTCAAATGGTTCTTGATTGTTTACATGAAGTTTTCGTATATATACCTGTATGACGTCCTATGTTTATATTCGTCAAGTCTTTTATTCAATTAGATGTTAATGTAAATGAACCATAACTATGCAACCCTATTCCTAATAGATTAACCCCAAAATAGCATATCCAAATTATAAGAAAGCCCATTGAGGCCACAATTGCAGAATTTACACTTTCAAAATTTTTATTTGTTCTAATATGTAAATAAATAGCGAATATGGTCCAAGTAATAAATGCCCAAGTTTCCTTTGGATCCCAATTCCAATATGATCCCCATGCTTCATTAGCCCATACTGCTCCCGAAAGAATACCTACGGTTAAAAGGATAAACCCTAGACTAATAATACGATAACTCCAACGATCCAATTGTTGAATCAATTGATACCTGTAATAATTTTGAGACGAAATAAAAGAAGTGCTTCGTAAGACATTGTTTCTTTCGTTCACGTATTGAATCTCACTAAAGTAAACTGACTCATTTTCTAAATTATTGCTTTTACTAAAAATCCTTATGAATTTTCGAAATGTAATGACTAGAAGAGCTAGTGATAATAATGATCCACACAAAAGAGCTGCATAGCTCAATACCATCATACTTACGTGCATCATTAACCAATGGGATTGGAGAGCAGGTACTAATATCGCGGATTGATGCATTTCAGTTAAAAGACCCGAAGTAGCAAAACCTTGAGTAAAAATAGCACTTGGCGCGGTTATTGCGCTTAAATGGTTTTTATGTTTTTTAAAATATGGAATAATATGAATAAAGGAAAAACTCCACGAAAGAAAAATAAATGATTCATATAAATCACTTAATGGTAAATGCCTCAAATACATCCAACGAGTAACTAATAATCCTGTTATGCAGAAAAAAGTAGCTATCATCCCCCTTTCTGACGAATCATCTAGTCCTACGATTTCATCGACTAATAAAATTATCAAATGAATTGTAATTACAATTGAAACGATCGAAAAGGATATATGAGTTAATATATGCTCTAAAGTTGAAAATATCATAAAAATTATTAAATTAATAAAGGCGTCCCTCAATTATAGGAATTGAAATCGGGAATTGAATTCATTATAGGACTTACTCTATGCCATGCCGCCACTCGGACTCGAACCGAGATGCTCTAGCACTGCTTCCTAAGAGCAGCGTGTCTACCGATTTCACCATAGCGGCTTATTCGAAATCATAATAACCTATTTTTATTCAATCGTCGAGCTTGAAGGAGTTAATTCAATCCAATATTTTTTTTAGGAAACCATTCAAATTGATGAATAAAAACTTGTTTAAAAATTAGGGATTAAAACGTTTCCGTTAACGTTAATAATATTGATTTTTCTTATTATTATCTTTTTATTTAGTTATCTTATTATTATCTTTTTATTTAGTTATTTAGTATTTTAGGATGTCAATTTTATTTAACTGAACTAACAATGTATTTTTTCGTAGGCTATTACTTTATGCTCTCCTAAAACTAAAATGTAACAGTTGTAACTAGATAATTTTTACTTCAATCCCTGGATATAAGTAAAAAAAATGTTCTGCCTCGTTTGCATTTTTTAATGATTAATTTCTTTTATCATTTATTTTATTAATCTAAAATAAAAAATTCATTTTATCGATTAATAAAAAAATAGAATTTTTATATAACACAATTTTAGCGATACACTCAAAAGATTTATGTAAATATTTGCATAGTTAGGTTGCGTTAGGATTTTTTGTTGTGTAGAGAATTTGCGTTAAGATTTAGCAAACCCATTAAGTTAGGTATTTGGGGTGGTCGTATTAATCATATAAAAAAATTTCGTATAGAAATTGTACCGTACTTCAAAATATTTTCTAAATTTTTTAATTAATATACATATATTATATCTTGATCGATCTTCCAATCGAAACATAGGATCTAAAATAGATCACTCAAAATTGGCGCATTCGTCATATAACTACCTAAAAATGTAAACGGGGCTTTTATTAATTTAATTGGGTTTAAGGAATTTATATAGTGATAATAATTTCTAAAACCCAAAATAATGGTTTAAAAGATTATAAAAAACATTTTAAACTTAATCAATTAGTTTCAACGACCTCTTCTTTATAATATAAAATCAAAAATATAACTAAAAAAAAATTCTTTTTATTATTGAGTAAGGGCGATGGGGAAAGTGATAATCCCCATCCGGAAAATGATAAAACATACTAAAATGAAAGGCGAAACCTTGCGCTTGCGTTTACCCCTTTTTCAAACAAAAAAGTACCATTCATTTTTAGAATTCAGTAGACAACAGAATTCTTATCTATATCAGAAACGAAAGAAAAATTTGGCTTCAAATTAAAGTAAAACAAATTCAATTTTATATTCGTTTAAATTAAAACATTATGAGACTAATTCTTTTTTATTTTTTTTTATTTTTAATGTATATTGTTTATATTGTAATTTATCTTATATATTAATATTTATTATTTTACTATACTATTATGATGTTAATATTAATTATATTTTACTATACTATTAGGATGTTAATATTAATTATAATTGATAAATATTATTATAATTGATAAATATTATTTATCATTTTTATAACTTATAAATCTTATAAATAAACTATAAACAAAATTATATCACTTTATTAGTTATTAGAACGATTCAGATTATTTATTTCTTACACAAAAAAAACTTTTAGAACTCCCGGTAGAAAGAGATTTCGCTAACGAAAAAGCTTTCAATGCTGCCCTATATCCCTTCCTTTTCCAAATATTTTTACGAATACGCTTTTTTGAAATAGAGGTGCGCTTTTTTGGAACTGCCATTAAAAAGTTATAATAGGTTTTTCGGTTGGATGTGAAAGACATCTATTGTTCAAAATCAATTGTTCTTTACTATTCTCTATCTATTTTTTCTCTAAATTAGACTCCAAAAAAAAGGGGGGAGGGGGGGGGGGGTAAAAATCACATAAAATATTAATAAGAACGATAAGGTACACTATGCCAAATAGATTGAAGTTGATAAAATAAAAAAAAAAATAATAATAAAAAAAAAAAGAAAGATTGTCCGTTTCGTTTTCTTTCTATTTTCGTCGTGTTACATTTATACATGTAATAAAAAAACCTAAAAGTTTAATAACCCAACCCTTCTCCCGCTTAATTAAAAAATAAAAAAACTTTAATAATTTTTTCTATTATATTAATTAATTTAATATTAATTTAATTCTTCAAGCTCGAAGAAAGAGTCCACAAAATTTTAATTATCAAATGAGACTAGTAGTTAATCTGTTAAAGGATACAAAATACATAATTTAAAGGCATTTTATTTGCCCCCCTTTTTTTTTCCGTAAAATTAAAGTGTTGGATATCATAGCATTTCCTACAAATAGCTTTTATTGTAATGTAAGACAAACAATTAGTTACAAAACAAATTGGTTAATGATTCTAAATAACCGAATTACAATAAATAGTTTTAGTTATGGGCTTTATGATTCATATCAAATACTGTTTTTGGTATAATTATTTATCCTTGTTCTATAGATATAAAAAAATTATTGTAATACGTAATAATTAAAATGAAAATTAGAATTTTCATTTTTTATCTTCATAAAATTTTATTTAAAAATTTGAATTTAATATTTCAGTATTAATAAATTTAATATTTCAGTATTAATAAATTTAATATTTCAGTATTAATAAAATTAAATACGGATTTTTTTTTCACTAGTGACTTATTTATATCATTTGACCAATTAGAACCTCTTAATTTTAAATATTTGAAGTAGTTTGGAAAGATTCAGAATAATTAAGGCTAGAAAATTCTATTTAAGTTTGATTTTATATATCTTAATTTTTTTTATTAACCGACCCCTTTCAAAAGAAAAGAAATAAGAACCGGTGACTCAGAAACAATTAATTAAGATAAAATTTTTTTTTTTTTTTTTTATGGAATATACATATCAATATTCATGGATTATACCTTTCATTCCACTTCCAGTTCCTATCTTAATTGGAACTGGACTTCTACTTTTTCCAACGGCAACAAAAAATCTTCGCCGTATGTGGGCTTTTCCTAGTGTTTTATTATTAAGTATAGTTATGGTTTTTTCAGCCCTTTTTTCTATTCAGCAAATAAATAAAAATTCTGTCTATCAATATGTATGGTCTTGGACCATCAATAATGATTTTTCTTTAGAATTTGGCTGCTTGGTTGATCCACTTACTTCTATTATGTCGATATTAATCACTACTGTTGGAATTATGGTTCTTATTTATAGTGACAATTATATGTCTCATGATCAGGGATATTTGAGATTTTTTGCTTATATGAGTTTTTCCAATACTTCAATGTTGGGATTAGTTACTAGTTCTAATTTGATACAAATTTATATTTTTTGGGAATTAGTTGGAGTGTGTTCTTATCTATTAATAGGTTTTTGGTTCACACGACCCAGTGCCGCGAATGCTTGTCAAAAAGCGTTTGTAACTAATCGTGTCGGGGATTTTGGTTTATTATTAGGAATTTTGGGTTTTTATTGGATAACAGGTAGTTTCGAATTTCGGGATTTGTTTGAAATATTCAATAACTTGGTTTATAATAATGAAGTTAATTTTTTATTTGTTACTTTATGCGCCTCCCTATTATTTGCCGGCGCTGTTGCTAAATCCGCCCAATTTCCCCTTCATGTATGGTTACCTGATGCCATGGAAGGGCCTACCCCCATTTCGGCTCTTATACATGCCGCTACTATGGTAGCAGCAGGAATTTTTCTTGTAGCTCGGCTTCTTCCTCTTTTCATAGTTATACCTTACATTCTAAATCAAATAGCTTTGATAGGTATAATAACATTATTTTTAGGAGCCACTTTAGCTCTTGCTCAAAAAGATATTAAGAAAAGCTTAGCTTATTCTACAATGTCTCAATTGGGTTATATGATGTTAGCTCTAGGTATGGGGTCTTATCGAGCTGCTTTATTTCATTTGATTACTCATGCTTATTCGAAGGCATTGTTGTTCTTAGGATCTGGATCAATTATTCATG